AATCATTTTGACTGACTGTTTTTACGTAAATGATAAGTAGAAAAGCGGTAGGAACTAGAATGAATAGTGCAGTAGCAATAAATGCAAGAATATTTACTTCCATAATCTCATCGGTTTTTTTACTTCGCAATAACTCGGGATTTAATCCCCTAGAGATGATAAATCTTTCGTCTGTAAATTCAATGAATGAATTACCTCTCGATGATCTTGAATCGGATCAATATCATGAATAACAATATCTAATCTATCAAATCAACCCGCCGTCGAGACTTGAATAGTATAACACAGGAAGTTCTTTTATCCATACCGAATCAAAATTTCGATTACTGACCCAATCAATCCAAAATTCCTTTATTTATCATCCGTTTCTTTGTTTTTTTCTACAACCTACTTTACGTCTTCCCTTCCTTGGACAATTATTTGATGAAGGATCATCAGATTGCCTTTCCACTTCGATTAATTCCATAGTTACAAACCTAACTAATAAAAGCGAAATGGAAAAAATAGGAAAGAAAAAATAAATAAAGACTCCTTTTTGCTTTGGGAATGAAAGTATGCCCCCGACACCCTTTATTAGTTCATAGAAAGGGAAAAATGAATTGATGTATTTATTGGATACGTCGGGACTGGCGGGGCTCGAACCCGCAGCTTCCGCCTTGACAGGGCGGTGCTCTGACCAATTGAACTACAATCCCAGGGAAATAAGGGATCTAGCAGAAAAGTTGATTCTTTTTTATCTTCATATGGAATATTTCTGAAGGACAAGGGGGTTATACCATCTCATGGTAGATTGGCGAATTTTTGGGCCGAGCTGGATTTGAACCAGCGTAGACATATTGCCAACGAATTTACAGTCCGTCCCCATTAACCGCTCGGGCATCGACCCCAGGAAGAATCAATTTTAGGCTTATTGGTAAGCCATGATCAACTTCCTTTCGTAGTACCCTACCCCCAGGGGAATTCGAATCCCCGCTGCCTCCTTGAAAGAGAGATGTCCTAAACCACTAGACGATGGGGGCCAACTTGCCCAACCGCCCTCATACTATGATCATAGTATGATCAGTTTTTTGAAATTGTCAATATAATGGAATGATATGATTAGATCCGAGGGATCTTTCCGTTTTTCAGAATTGTATAGAATTTTTTTATTCGTCATTCATATTCATGAATTGTTCATTAGAATCGATATTCTCTATATAAATCTACTAAACTAAATCTAGTAAGCGGGATCAAGAAGTTATTGAAAATTTTCTCTAAGACTTTAGTTCAAGGGGACAAGGAGAATCTCTTCAGCACATGATTCGATGAAATATCTTGAAATTTCTTTTATGTCGAATTGGTAAGTGTACATGTATGTTATGTATCAATCAAGTGAATTTTGTTTTGATAGGGATCATCGCAATAAAAGAAATTAGGGCCGGTCTTGAAACAATTCATTTTACCCTAGACTTGCTAGGCAAATCCATTTGATTATTCAAAAATCAGCCACCAGCCACTATGACTCTACTGCATATACATATATATAATATATGTGCATATAGAGATTTTATCTACCTAGTAACTCGTTCGGAAATTAAATCAAATAAGCCCTTTTAACTCAGTGGTAGAGTAACGCCATGGTAAGGCGTAAGTCATCGGTTCAAATCCGATAAGGGGCTTTTCTTTTTTTCATAAAAACCCAGTCATAGTATTCAGAAAATAGAGATATTTTGTTTTTATTTGGAATACATTTTATTTGGAATACAAAAGGGACTAACCGGATAATACGTTATTGAGTTAGAGTATAATAGTTCTAGTTAGAAAATCGAACATTTGTTTGGTAAATTTTCATTATTATGAATAATCATAAGCCGCCTCTTGAATCACCAAAGATCCCTATTACCAATCAAATCCATTGGAAAGATTTGAAATCAACAAAAGAAAAAGTAAGTGGACCTGACCCATTTAATTATGACTATATCCGCTATTCTGATATTAAAATTCGATAGAGATGAAATTTGAATTAGAACAGTTGACCCACCTCCTTTTTTGAATTTCATTTCCTTGGACTTCGAAAGAATTTGTCGATATTTCCGATTCAATCTTCTTGTTCCTAGATTTTCTATGGGAATAACAATTTATTCCCTTCCTCTACAGAGAAACCTTTCCTCCAAGTCACAAGATAAGAGCCATTTCCACTATCTTTCTTTGATTCCAGTCAAGATGAATTTCTATCTATCTAAGTCTATTTAGATGTATAGCTATCAGATCACGGTTTCATGTACCAAACAGTTCTATATCGCCGCATCCGATATTTTTGTTACGACAGTGTAATGGAGAATGGATGTGAGGAAGAGACTTTCATTTCCAGTCTTCTATTTTTTTATTGAATTTAACGAAAAAAAATAGGAAAGTCTCCTTCTTTCTAAGAGATAAGACTCAATAGAAAAATATTCGAAGTGTCTTTTTTGCTTTGATCCGCGGGGAAGATATACTCTGGGGTTTTCGATTTATCTGAAAG